TGGACACGTTTTAGTTTGTTTTGTTTTTGTTGGTGAGCGCAGGGTAGGATTGTTAAGTAAATAGAGTGATTTTGGGTTTGATGTGAATTGAAAGTTGGGCGGTGGTTTTGTTGAGAATGGGAAATTAGGCGGTGAATTTTGCCTTTTTTTTATGACAGTTTGTTAAGTCATATTGAAATCCTGAGCAGTTTTTTGTGTGAATCGGAATTTGAGTAAAGTTGAAAACTAAAAATCATGTCCCTAAACCATTAATCGAATAACAACATAATAGAAGTATGTGATAATACCATAACCAAATGCTAGGCAAAGTGCATCAGTGTTAGGTTGGGTCCCGGCTAATATTACGACCATATCATTAACTTGGCGCTTGAGGATGAGAAATAGGCCGCATGCCAGTTATGTTCACTGCCCACTTGAAGGATTCTTCGTCAGCACTGGAAATGCGCAGGGAAAGGAGAGAGAAAAAAGGAGCTAAAGCCAAAAGAATCAGAAAATGACGAGATTACGAAGCAGAGTGTACCTGAAGCCTGTCACAGATGAATCTGTGAAGATAACAGTGTGCGTAATTATTAGGTTCATGGCCCTGACCGAGGAACCAGAGGCGCAAAAGTGCAAGTAGTGCGAGGGTGTAGGGGGAAAGAAGGTACCTGAAGCTAGGCAAAGAGGCGCAAAAGCGCAAGGTTTTTAAATGTGTGGGCCTGAAGCTAGTAAGTCCATACGCTGTGGCCGCCGGGTAGCGGGGTTCTCGTGAGGTGCCCGATCAATAAATAACCGGTTACCTGAAACTAGTTCCCGAGAAACGATTATCGTCCACGGGTGATGCGCATAGACCATTCGGTCGCACTGGTACTTAGAGCACTTCCGTATTTTGGACCAAAGAGTGTAAAAGGTAACAGTTTCTATCCTCCTTCATTTCGATTCCTTTGGAGTACAATTACATTCCATGTATCGTTGGTAGGAGAGGGGAGGACATTTTACTATCCGTTTGGAGTTTCGGTGGAGGAAAATTAGGCCCTTTATCCTTGTGGTAGGACCGTGTAAAAGAAGGTAGTGTCCTGTATTGCAATTTATGAGGTAGTACATACATTAAATAGTCCTAGAGAATTAAATATAATGTATAAGGGACTATTATGTATGCACGAGATACATAGCCAATGAAAATTGAGCCCCGCATAGTTGTGGGGGGGTAGGGGGGGCGTCGAGTGTGTTAGGCTATGTATGGTTCTTATAGTTGAGTGTCAACGATGGTTTTTCAGGCCATAGACCTTGGATAAGACCAAGTGAGAACCAATGGCCTACCTTGTGTTGTTTTTGGGGGTTGGTTTTGTTTTGGCTGCGTTGTTGGTAGCCTCCAACCCTTCCCCATACTATGGAGTTGTTGGGTTGGTTTTTGGGTCTGTTGTTGCTTGTGGGTGGTTAGTGAGTTTGGGGGCCTCTTTTATGTCGCTAGTGCTTTTTATGGTATATTTGGGAGGGATGTTGGTGGTTTTTGTGTATTCGGTGTCTTTGGCAGCGGATCCGTTTCCTCAGGTGTTGGGAGGTTGGCGTACTGTGGGATATGCTTTGGGGGTTGCTTTGGGCGTGGGTGTAGGGTTTGTTGTTTTTGGGTGGGGGGAGGGATTTGGGGCGGCTACTGTGGATAGTGTCGGGGTGTTTGTTGTTCGGTTGGATTTTTGTGGGGCGGCTTTGTTTTATTCTTGCGGGGCCGGCCTGTTTTTGGTGGCTGGTTGAGGTCTGTTGTTGACCCTGTTTGTTGCTCTTGAGCTTGTGCGGGGGTTGTCTCGTGGGGCGATTCGGGCGGTTTAGGGTCAGAAAATAGTTTAATGAAGAATGCCAGCTTTGGGAGTTGGTGATAGAGGTTTAGTCCTCTTTTTCTGAGGCGGACTCTAGGAGGGGGGAAACCTTCGTTCTTTGGTTTACAAGACCAATGTTTTTCTAAACTACTAGAGTTAGTTGAGGATTTTGTTTTCTAGGGAGGAGGTGATGGGGAATAGGATTAGGATAATGGCGAAGTAGGTTAGGGAAGCTAACTGTCCGATGATGATGAAGGGGTGTTCTACTGGCTGGCTTCCTACTCACGTTAGAACTAGTAGGTTGGCGGCTAGGGCCCAGAACAGGAGTTGCGAGAAGGGGCGGAAGGCTAGGGTCCGTTGTTTGGATTTGTGGAGGAGGGGGCTTAAGAATAGGATTAGTACGGAGGCGGCCAGGGCTAGGACGCCTCCAAGTTTGTTGGGGATTGAGCGGAGGATAGCATATGCGAATAGGAAATATCATTCTGGTTTAATGTGTGGGGGGGTTACTAGGGGATTTGCTGGGGTAAAGTTTTCGGGGTCTCCCAGGAGGTTTGGTGAGAATAGGGCTAAGGTGGAGAGTAGGCAAAGTATGATTATGAACCCTAGGATGTCTTTTAGGGAGAAGTAGGGGTGGAATGGGATTTTGTCAGAGTTGGATGAAATGCCTAGGGGGTTGTTGGATCCTGATTCGTGGAGGAAGGTTAGGTGGATTAGGACTAGGCCGGTAATTATGAACGGGAGTAGGAAGTGTAGGGCGAAGAATCGGGTTAGGGTTGGATTGTCTACGGAGAAGCCGCCTCAGGCTCATTCTACCAGCGTTTGTCCGATGTAGGGGATGGCGGAAAATAGGTTTGTGATGACTGTGGCTCCTCAGAAGGATATTTGGCCTCATGGTAGGACATAGCCGACGAAGGCTGTTGCTATGAGGGTTAGTAGGAGGATAACGCCTGTGTTCCAGGTTTCTTTAAACAGGTATGAGCCGTAGTAGAGACCTCGAGCGATGTGTAGGTAGATGCAGATAAAGAATAGGGAGGCTCCGTTTGCATGGAGGTTGCGGATTAGTCATCCGTATTGGACGTTTCGGCAGGTGTTGGCTACAGATGAGAATGCTAAGGTGGTGTCTGCGGTATAGTGGGCGGCTAGAAGGAGGCCGGTTAGGATTTGTGTGGCTAGGCAGATCCCTAGGAGGGAGCCAAAGTTTCATCAGGTGGAGATGTTTGGGGGGGTTGGTAAATCAATGAGGGAGCTGTTTACTATTTTTAGTAGGGGGTGAGACTTTCGTAGGTTGGGGGCCATTAGGTTTTGTGGGTTATAATAGTGTTAGGGTGATTAGGATGGATAGTGCGGATGATCCTAAATATGCTTTGATTAATCCTTTGTGTAGTGAGGTAGAGGTTTTGGTTGTTGTGGTCTGTAGGTTGGCAAGGCCTTCCGGGCCTACTTTCTTATATCAGGATAGGTCTATTAGGTGGTTGGCGATTATTTGTCCTAGGTTTAAGAGGGCTTTGGAGCTTGGGCGGTGGGTTAGGGGGTTGAAGTATCCTAGGGTGGAGGAGAAGTTTAGGTAGGGGTTTTGTTTTGGTGTGCTTATGGTGTGGGTTGCGGTTGTGAGTTCTCAGGCAAGAATGGTCCCTAGGAGGGTTGCAAGAATGGCTGCGGCCTTTGTGAGAAGAGGTATAGTTATTGGGGGAGTTTGTGTTGGGGTTGTGTAGGAGGTGATGAAAAGGCCGGCTGTGATGCTACCTAGGGCGAGGCGGGTGAGTGGGTTTGTGATTTGTGGGTTGTTTTCGTTTATTGGGGCGATTGTTGGTATACGGGTGTGTTCTGCTTGCACTAGGATTGTCATTCGAAGGCTGTAAGTGGCAGTAAAGGTTGTGGCTAGAAGTGTCAGTAGGAGCGCTCAGGCGTTCAAGTGGGAAGTGTTTAGGCTTTCGATAATGAGATCTTTTGAGAAGAATCCGGCAAGGAAGGGGGTCCCTATTAGTGCAAGGTTTCCTGCTGTTAGGCAGGAGGTTGTTGTTGGTAGTATTTTTTGCAGCCCGCCTATTTTTCGAATGTCTTGCTCTCCACTTAGGCTGTGGATGATTGACCCAGAACATAGGAAGAGTATGGCTTTGAAGAAGGCGTGGGTTGAGATGTGAAGGAAGGCAAGTTGTGGGAGGTTGAGTCCGATGGTGACTATTATTAATCCGAGTTGGCTTGATGTTGAGAAGGCAATGATTTTTTTGATGTCGTTTTGGGTGAGGGCACAGGTGGCGGCGAATAATGTGGAGATGGCCCCTAGGCACAAGCATAGGGTGAGGGCTTCTTTGTTGTTGGTGAATATGGGATGGGTGCGAATGAGTAGGAAGACCCCGGCAACCACTATTGTGCTTGAGTGGAGTAGGGCGGAGACTGGGGTGGGGCCTTCTATGGCGGCAGGCAGTCAGGGGTGGAGGCCAAATTGAGCGGACTTTCCGGTAGCGGCTAGGATGAGGCCTAAGAGGGGTAGGGTTGGTGTTTTTGTGGGTGAGAGTATATGTTGTAATTCTCATGTGTTTGTGGTGGAGGCGAGTCAGGCTATGCTTAGGATGAGTCCGATATCTCCGATTCGGTTGTAGAGTACGGCCTGTAGGGCTGCGGTGTTGGCTTCTGCCCGTCCATGTCATCAACTGATTAGTAGGAAGGACATAATGCCGACTCCTTCTCAGCCGATGAAGAGGAGGAATAGGTTGTTGGCGAGGGTTAGGGTCAGTATTGCGGCCAGGAAAGTTGTTAGGTAGGAGAAGAATTTTGTGACATGTGGGTCTGAGGCTATATAGGATATTGCGAATTGTAGGATAGATCAGGTTACAAATAGGGCAATGGGGAGAAAAAGTATGGAGTATTGGTCTATTTTGAGGCTAAGGGGGATTTTAAAGGTTATGGTGAATTTTCATTCTCAATGTGAGGTTACATTGTCTAGTCCGGATTGCATGAAGAGGGTTATTGGCGCTAGGCTAACTAGGAAGGCAGCTTTGATGTTAAGGGTAATGGTTTTGGGAGAGTTTTTGAAGTTTTTTAGAAAGATTGGAAGGAGTGCGGGGGTTAGGGTTGTTATTAGTGTAATGAGTGTGAGGGTGGTTAGTAATTGGGGGGTTTCCATTGCTTTTACTTGGACTTGCACCAAGGTGGGTGGCTCCTAAGACCAGTGGATTACTCTTATCCTTTAAAAGCAAGGGGGCTGAGATTTTAGGCTCAGATGCAAGAATTAGCAGTTCTTGTTGGTTGAACCACCCCTCGGCAGGTAAGAAGGGTTTAACTTCTATTTTTAGGGTCACGGTCTAATGTTTGGTTTAAACTATACTTGCATGAGAGGGGGCCTGAGATTAGTTCAGGTTTTAGGATTAAGAGGAGTGTGGGGAGGAGGTGGAGGGCTATTAGTAGGTGCTCTCGTGTTGTGGAGTTTTGGAGTGTTGTGATGTGGGGGGATAGGGGTCCTCGTTGGGTGGTTGTTAGTATGAATAGGGTGTATAGGGCGGTTAGTAGGGTGGCGGGTCCAGTTAGGAGGATGGTAGGGGGGGATCAGTTGAAAAGTGCGATTATGATGGTTAGTTCTGCTATTAGGTTTGTGGAGGGGGGCAGGGCCATGTTTGTCAGGTTGGCTAGTAATCATCAGGTGGCTATGAGTGGGAGGAGGGGTTGTAGGCCTTGGGCTAGGAACAGGATGCGGCTGTGTGTGCGTTCATAGTTTGTGTTGGCCAGGCAAAATAGTATTGAGGAGGTTAGGCCGTGGGAGACTATGAGGATTATGGCTCCGGAGAATGATCAGTGCGTTTGGATTATGCTTGCAGCGATGACTAGGCCTATGTGGCTTACGGAGGAGTAGGCGATGAGGGATTTAAGGTCTATTTGACGTAGGCAGATTGAGCTGGTCATTAGAGCTCCTCATAGTGCTAGGGTTATGAATGGGTAATGGAGGAGGTTGTTTTGGAAGGGGGCTATTAGGTGTGTGATGCGTATGATTCCATACCCTCCTAGTTTTAGGAGCAGGGCGGCTAGGAGCATAGATCCTGCAATTGGAGCCTCTACGTGGGCTTTTGGGAGCCAAAGGTGGAGGCCGTATAAGGGGGCTTTTACTATGAAGGCTAGGAGTAGGGCTGTATTGAAGAGTATGGTGGATCAGTGGTTGTTTGGTGTGGGAGATATGGGGTGGGGGGTGAGTTTTAGGGTAGGAAAGTGGAGGGTACCTGTTTGAAGGTGTAGGAACAGGATTGCGATTAGTAGTGGGAGGGAGCTGATGAGAGTATAGAATAGCAGGTAGATGCCTGCGCTTAGGCGTTCTGGTTGGCTTCCCCACCGTGTGATTAGGATTAGGGTGGGGATTAGTGTGGCCTCGAAGAAGGTGTAGAATATTGTAAGTTCTGTGGCGGAGAAGGCTAGGATGATGAGGGGTTGTGTAGCGACTAGGGTGAAGGCGAAGATTCGTTTTCGTGTAGGGGGTTCGTGTTGTAGGTGGGCTTGGCTTGCTAGGATTATGAGGGGGGTGAGTCAGCATGATAGTACTAGTAGGGGGGAGGACGTATGGTCGATAGCGGTTCATTTGGTGAGTGCTTTGTATGGGTGGTATGAGGGGGTTAGTCAGTGTAGGCTTAATGTGGCAATTAGTAGGCTGTGTGTTGTGGTGTTGACCCATAAAGATTTTAGGGGAGACAGGAGGGCTGTGGGTAGTAGTATAATTGAGGGAAGGAGGATTTTTAGCATTGAAGGAGGTTGAGGTTTTGTAGGTGGTCGGAGCCGTGGGTTCGTGTGGAGGCTACTAATGTTGCTAATCCTGTGCCCGCCTCGCAGGCAGAGAAGGTTAGTATGAGGATAGGCATGAGGGTGGAGGAGGGTGTTTGGTTTTCTATGGGTCAGGATGATAGGGCAATGTATATTGAGAGTATTATGCTCTCTAAGCATAGTAGGGCAGAAATGAGGTGGGCTCGGTGGAAGGCTAGGCCTAGGCTGCTTAGGGTGAATGCGAAGTAGAAACTTAGATGGAGGGAGGGCATGGAGAAAGTCATAGGGGGTCTATGGTTTGTTGAGTCGAAATCAACTGTCTTGTTTTAGACTAACTTCCTTATTCTGCTCACTCTAGGCCTCCTTGTGTTCATTCGTAGATTAAGCCTAGGGCTAGTAGGAGGATGATAATGGAAGTTCAGGTTAGGGTGGCAGTGGGGTGTTTCAGTTGGGTGGCTCATGGGAGCGGGAGGAGGAGGGCAATTTCTAGGTCGAATAGGAGGAATAGGATGGCTACTGAGGAAGAATCGGATGGAGAATGGGAGACGGGCGGACCCAAGGGGGTCGAATCCACATTCGTAGGGGGATAGCTTTTCTGGGTCTGGGTTTGTTTGGGCGAGTCAGAGGTTTAATATGGTTAGGGCTGTGCTGAGGGCTAGGGTTAGTGAAAGTATAAGGGCGATTATGTTTATTGCTCTTCTCTGGGGCTGCGCCAGATTTTATAGATTGGAAGTCTATTGTAATGGATATACTAGGAGAGCAGGATCCTCATCAGTAGATGGTTATGTAGAGGAATAGTCAGATAATGTCTACGAAATGTCAGTATCAGGCGGCGGCTTCGAATCCGAAGTGGTGGTTGGGCGTGAAGTGGAATTTGATTAGTCGTGTCAGGCAAACGAGAAGGAAGGAGGATCCGATAATAACGTGCAGTCCGTGGAATCCTGTGGCTACGAAGAAGGTGGAGCCGTAAATTCCATCGGCGATTGAAAATGGTGCTTCGTGATATTCTGTTGCTTGTAGGGCGGTGAAGTATAGGCCTAGTAAGATGGTGAGTGTGAGTGCCTGGGTTGCTTGCTTTTGGTTCCCTTCTGTAATGTTGTGGTGGGCTCAGGTGACAGTAATACCTGAGGCAAGTAGAATGGCTGTGTTGAGTAGGGGGACTTCTAGTGGGTTTAGGGGGGCGATGCCTGTTGGGGGTCACTGGCCGCCTAGCTCTGGGGTGGGGGCTAGGCTGGAGTGGAAGAAGGCTCAGAAGAAGCCTAGGAAGAAGAATACCTCTGATGTGATGAAGAGGACTATTCCATATCGTAGGCTTTTTTGGACTGTAGGTGTGTGGTGTCCTTGGAATGTGCTTTCTCGTACAATGTCTCGTCATCATTGGAGTATGACGAGGAGAATGGATAGGAGTCCGAGAGTTAGGAGTTGTGAGGAGTTATAGTGGAATCATATGATTAACCCAGATGTGGTGAGGAGTGCAGCAATTGCTCCGAAAATGGGCCAGGGGCTGGGGTCTACTATGTGGTATGGGTGTGCTTGGTGGGCCATTAGATGTTTTCTTGAAGGTAGAGGCTTAATAGGAGGACAAAAACGTAGGCTTGGATGATGGCCACTGCTACTTCTAGGATTGTTAGGAGGAGGAGGATTGTGGCGGTGAAGGCTGATACCGCAGGTATTAAGGGGAGTAGGGCGATGGTAGCTGTTGAGATGAGTTGGATGAGTAGGTGTCCTGCGGTGAGATTTGCTGTGAGGCGGACTCCTAGGGCGAATGGGCGGATGAATAGACTAACGGTTTCGATTATGATGAGGGCTGGGATAAGAGGGGTTGGTGTGCCCTCTGGTAGGAGGTGTCCTAGGGAGGCTGTTGGTTGGTTTCGTAGGCCTGTGAGGAGGGTGGCCAGTCAGAGGGGGAATGCAAGGGCTATGTTTATTGATAATTGGGTGGTTGGGGTAAATGTATAGGGGAGCAGGCCTAAGAGGTTGATTATTAGTAGGAGGGTTATTAGGGATGTGAGGATGAGGGTTCATTTGTGGCCTGGCTTGCTTAGGGGGGTTATAAGTTGCTTGGTGATGGTGTTGATGGCTCATAATTGTAAGGTGGATGTGCGGTTGGTGATTCATCGGTTGTTGGGGGAGGGGAGGAGGAGGGCGGGGAATAGGGTTGAGAGCAGGATCAGGGGGATTCCTAGTAGACTTGGGCTTGAGAATTGGTCAAAGAAGGTTAGGTTCATGGTCAAGATCAGGGGCGGGGTTTGGTGGATTGTGGTGTTTTGTTAGAGGGTTGGTTTGTATGGAGGAATGTTAGTGTTTTTGGTTGGATAATTAGGGAGAGTGTCAGTCATGATAGGAGTATGGTAAGGAATCATGGGTTTGGGTTGAGTTGAGGCATGTCATTAAGGAGGGGGCGTTCCTCTTTGTCTAGCTTAAAAGGCTAGTGCTGATGCATAGCTTCTTAATGATTAAGGGGTTAGTGCGGAGGATCAAGTTTCGAAGTGGGTGAGAGGGGTTGATTCTACTACGATGGGCATGAAGCTGTGGTTGGCGCCGCAGATTTCGGAGCATTGGCCGTAGAAGACCCCTGGGCGAGTGGTGATAAATGATGTTTGGTTGAGCCGTCCTGGGATGGCGTCGGTTTTTACTCCTAAGGATGGTACAGCTCATGAGTGAAGTACGTCGTCGGCGGTGATAATTATGCGGATTGGGGATTCTGTTGGGACAACCATTCGATGGTCGACTTCTAGGAGGCGGAAGTGTCCGAGTGGAAGTTCTGTTGTGGGGGTTATGTATGAGTCGAAGGAAAGGTCTTTGAAGTCTGTGTATTCGTAGGACCAGTATCATTGGTGTCCGATGGCTTTTAGGGTAAGGTCTGGCTTGTCGATTTCGTCTATTATGTATAGGATCTGTAGGGATGGTAGCGCAAGTAGGATGAGGACGATAGCTGGGAGGATTGTTCAAATTAGTTCAACTTCTTGGGCGTCTATGGTGTTGGAGGAGAGTTTTTCTATTAATATAAGTGTTAGCAGGTATAAGACTAGGCTGCAGATTGTTAGGGCGACTATGAGGGCATGGTCGTGGAATTCTACCAGCTCTTCTATGATCGGGGAGGAGGCGTCTTGGAACCCTAGTTGTGAGTGGTTGGCCATGATAGAGGTGTACAGGGTTTTCACCTGTGGTTTGGCTTTGACAGGGCCATGTAATCGGCTTACTGACGCCTCAGTTAAGAAAGAAGCATAAGTGGCTTAGTATGCGGTTGGCTTGAAACCAGCGTATGAGGGTTCGACTCCTTCCTTTCTTGTACTTGGACAAAGGCTGGTTCTTCAAAGGTGTGGTATGGGGGTGGGGAGCCGTGGATTCATTCGATGTTGGTAGGGGCTAGTTCTGATTGTAGGGTTTTTCGTTTGGAGCTTAGGGCCTCTCAGATGATAAATGTTAGTATGATTACAGCTGTTATTGAGATTAGGGAGCCGATGGAGGACAGGGTATTTCATAGTGTGTAGGCGTCAGGGTAGTCCGAGTATCGTCGGGGCATGCCTGCTAGTCCTAGGAAGTGTTGGGGGAAGAAGGTTAGGTTCACTCCTGTGAACATGACTCCGAAGTGGGCTTTGGCTCATGTTTTGTTTAGAGTGTATCCGGTGAATAGGGGGAATCAGTGGGTGAATCCTGCCAGGATGGCAAAGACGGCTCCTATTGAGAGGACGTAGTGGAAGTGTGCAACTACGTAGTAGGTGTCGTGCAGGGCGATGTCTAATGAGGAGTTTGCTAGGACGATCCCTGTTAGGCCTCCAATGGTGAATAGGAAGATAAACCCTAGGGCTCATAGTATAGGGGGGTCTCATTTGATGGCGCCTCCGTGTAGGGTGGCTAATCAGCTGAAGACCTTAATTCCGGTTGGGATTGCAATGATTATTGTGGCGGAGGTGAAGTACGCTCGGGTATCTACGTCCATTCCTACTGTGAACATGTGGTGGGCTCATACAATGAATCCTAGGAACCCGATTGACAGTATGGCTCATACTATGCCTATATAGCCAAAGGGTTCCTTTTTGCCGGAGTAGTATGCTACCACGTGGGAGATGATTCCAAATCCTGGGAGGATAAGGATATATACTTCTGGGTGGCCAAAGAATCAGAATAGGTGTTGGTATAGGATTGGGTCTCCTCCTCCGGCCGGGTCGAAGAAGGTGGTGTTAAGGTTGCGGTCGGTGAGGAGTATTGTAATTCCGGCAGCTAGGACTGGTAGGGAGAGCAGGAGAAGTACGGCTGTAATTAGGACGGATCAAACGAATAGGGGGGTTTGGTATTGAGATAGGGCTGGGGGTTTTATGTTGATGGCAGTGGTAATGAAGTTGATTGCCCCGAGGATGGAGGATACGCCTGCTAGGTGTAAGGAGAAGATGGCTAAGTCGACTGATGCCCCAGCGTGGGCTAGGTTTCCAGCTAGAGGGGGGTATACAGTTCATCCTGTGCCTGCGCCTGCCTCTACTGTAGATGAGGCTAGTAGGAGGAGAAATGAGGGTGGGAGTAGTCAGAAGCTTATGTTGTTTATGCGGGGGAAGGCCATGTCTGGGGCGCCGATTATAAGTGGGACTAATCAGTTTCCGAATCCGCCGATTATAATTGGTATGACTATGAAGAAGATTATTACGAAGGCATGGGCGGTAACGATTACGTTGTAGATCTGGTCGTCTCCTAGTAGGGTTCCTGGTTGGCCTAGTTCTGCGCGGATGAGGAGGCTTAGGGATGTACCAATTATGCCAGCTCATGCGCCAAAGATTAGGTATAGGGTGCCGATGTCTTTGTGGTTGGTTGAGAATAGTCATCGATTAAGGGTCATAGGTAAGGTGGTAAGATGGCTGAGTGATATAAGCGTTAGGCTGTAGTCCTTTTTACAGAGGTTTGATCCCTCTTCTTATCGGCCCTGTAGTGAAGTTCATGTTGAGTTGCAAGCTCATTGATATGTGTTAAACCACATTAGGGTCTTAGACAGAAGCCCGTTGGTTTGGGCATCTAGCTGTTAACTAGGGCGTTGTGGGATCGAAGCCCGCCTGTCTAGAAGGTCCTAGCTTAATGAAAGTATCTGAGTTGCATTTAGAGGATGCAGGATAATGTCCTGCGGATCTTAGGCAGAAACTAAGAGAGTTTAACTCTTGTTTAAGGCTTTGAAGGCCTTTGGTTTAATATTATCCTAAGTTTCTTAGATGGTGGCTAGGATTATTGGGGAGAGTGGTAAGAGTGTGATAGATAAGGAGGTGAGTGTGGGAGTTAGAGTGTTGGTTGATTTTTTAGAGGACCATTGCTTTATCTTGTTGGATGAGTTTGGAGGTAGTGTGATTGTTGAGCAGTAAGCTAGGCGGAGGTAGAAGAAAAGTCCTAGGAGCGAGAGTATGGCGATGATTGTGGCTGCTGTGGTGGCTTCTTGTTTGATAAGCTCTTGGATGGTGAGTCATTTTGGTAGGAATCCTGTAAGGGGTGGAAGGCCTGCTAGTGATAGGAGGGTTAGTATCAGGGCTGTGTTTAGTGAGGGAGCTTTGGTTCATGTGGTGATTAGGGTGTGAAGGTTTAGGGCGTTGGTTGTGTTTAGGGTAAGGAAGATGGAGGTTGTTATTAGAACATAGATGTAGAAGGTTAGTAGGGTCAGTTTTGGGTTGTAGATAATGATGATGACTATTCAGCCTAGGTGGGAGATGGATGAGAAGGCTAGGATTTTTCGGGCTTGTGTCTGGTTGAGGCCTATTCAGCCCCCCAAAGCAATGGACATGATGGATAGGGTATTGAGTAGGGTGGTGTTAAGTGTGTGGGACGTGAGTAGGAGGATTGAGAGGGGGGGAAGTTTTATTACTGTTGAGAGAAGGAGGGCGGTGGTGAGGGGGGCTCCTTGGAGTGTCTCTGGAAATCAGAAGTGAAATGGGACTAGACCAAGTTTGATGGCGATTGCAGAGGTTAATAGTAGGCTGGATAGAGGGTGGCTAAGTTGTGGGATGTCTCACTGTCCGGAGGTCAGCGCGTTGATGGTGCTTGAGAAGAGTACTAGGGCTGAGGCGGCTGCTTGTGTTAGGAAATACTTGGTTGCGGCTTCGATGGCTCGTGGGTGGTGGGGTTTTGAGATTAGGGGGATGATAGCCAGGGTGTTGATTTCTAAGCCTGTTCAAGCCATTACCCAATGGTTACTTGTGATTGTGATTGTGGTTCCTAGGATTAGGCTTATGGTAGAGATGAGTTTTGTGAAGGGGCTCATTAGTAGGGGAGGGGGTTGAACCATCATTTTCGGGGTATGGGCCCGATAGCTTTGTTAGCTGACCTTACTAGGAAATAATATAAAGGAAGTATGGAGGATTTTGATTCCTTTTGTGTAGGTTCGATTCCTGCTTTTCTAAGGGTATGTAGGAAATGAGAGGGTTGGTATACCTCTATGTTCACTTTATCATAGTGACCCTTAAGTTGTTCGGGCACATTTCCTTAGGCAAGGAGGTAGGCCCGCGTAGGAGATTGGCATGCTGGTGTGTCAGAGGTGGAGGGATAGTGTAAGGGGCAGAAAGTTTTTTCAAAGGAGGTGTATGAGTTGGTCATATCGGAATCGTGGGTAGGAGGCACGGATTCATAGGAAGCTTGATGAGAGGAGTAGGGTTTTTGTGGCCAGAATGAGGGGGAATAGTTCTGTGGGTGGGTTGAGTATGCTTGGGTTTAGGAATAGTAGTGCAGTTAGGGTGTTCATTAATATGATGTTTGCGTATTCGGCTAGGAAGAATAGGGCAAAAGGGCCTGCTGCGTACTCTACGTTGAAGCCGGAGACCAGCTCAGATTCCCCCTCTGTAAGGTCGAAGGGGGATCGGTTTGTTTCGGCTAATGTGGAGATGTATCATATTATTGTGAGAGGTCAGGAGGAGAATAGGAGGCATAGGGGCTCTTGTGTTGTGGATAGTGTGGATATGGTGTAGCCTCCGCTTAGTATGACTACGGAGAGGAGGATGATGGCTAGTGTCACTTCGTAGGAGATGGTTTGTGATACTGCCCGGAGTGCTCCTATTAGGGCATATTTTGAGTTGGAGGCCCATCCTGATCATAGGATTGAGTAGACGGCCAGGCTGGATATTGCTAGGAGGAAGAGTAGGCCCAGGTTTAAGTCTGTGAGGGGGAACGGGAGGGGAAGGGGAGTTCAGATGGTAAGTGCTAGGAGGAGGGCTAATATTGGGGTTGTGATGAATAGGAGAGGGGAGGAGGTTGTAGGGCGGATTGGCTCCTTGAGGAATAGTTTTACTCCGTCGGCCAAGGGTTGTAATAATCCGAATGGGCCTACGATGTTTGGTCCCTTGCGGGATTGTATGTAGCTTAGGATTTTTCGCTCGACAAGTGTGAGAAATGCTACAGCGATTAGGATTGGGATTATGTAGGTCAGTGCTATGATGGGGGAGGTCATGGTGGGAGCTAGAGAGAGGATTTGAACCTCTGGGTAAAGGGTTTAAGTCTTTTGCATTTGCCGGGCTCTGCTACACTAGCGGCCATGGTTCTGTGGGGTTGTGGGGGTCCTCTTGGTGATTTAGTAGGGGGCATCACTTGTTGGGGAGGGCGTGCTTGTGGCATTGGCCCTGCTTTTCCGGTCCTTTCGTACTGGGGAAAGCCGATCACAGATAGAAACCGACCTGGATTGCTCCGGTCTGAACTCAGATCACGTAGGACTGTTAATCGTTGAACAAACGAACCCTTGGTAGCGGCTGCACCACTAGGGTGTCCTGATCCAACATCGAGGTCGTAAACCTCCCCGTCGATAGGGGCTCTTGGGGGAGATTGCGCTGTTATCCCTGGGGTAGCTTGGTCCATTGTTCAATTTTATTGGGTCTGTGTGGGCTGTTAGCACGTTGAGAGGTGGATCTTGGTTAGGGATGGATGACCCTGGGTTTTGGAGGTTTTGTTTTCCTCCAAGGTCGCCCCAACCGAAAAATGTTAGCCAGGGTTGCGGGGTGGGCCTGTTAGGCTTAGGGTTGAGGTGGGTGGTGGCTATTGATTTTAAAGTTCCACAGGGTCTTCTCGTCTAGTGGGCGTATTCCTGCTTTTGCACAGGGAGATCAGTTTCACTGATTGTCTGCAGGAGACAGTTAGGACCTCGTTATGCCGTTCATACAAGTCTCGATTTATGAGACAATTGATTGCGCTACCTTTGCACGGTTAGGATACCGCGGCCGTTGAACGTAATGTCACTGGGCAGGCGTCACCTCCAATACTTGGCTGGCTGAAGGCTATGTTTTTGGTAAACAGTCGGGCCCTGTGTTTGCCGAGTTCCTTCTGCAGACTTGAATCGGCCTATTTGTGCGCCCCGGTGTTGGGTTAACAGGGTGTGTTCAATGCTTGGTCGGGGGGGGGGGGGAAAGCGTTGAGGGAGTGCTGTTAATGGTGTTGGTAAGCTGGCGCTTAAGGGGATTGGTGTCCTGGTTACTCGTTCTAGCATTGGTTCATCTATGGGGATAGGTTAGCCTGTTGGGGGGTAGGGAGTCGCGTTGGTTTGTGAATTTTTTTCTTGGAGCTTTGACGCACTCTTTAGGGGTGGCTGCTTTAAAGCCCACGGTGGGTTGGATGGGTTGGGTTTATCCGCTGGCGGAGGTTGTATCCTTTTTTAAAGGGGCTGTACCCCCTTTGAATAGCTCCTAGCCTGTTTCATAGGGGGTTGGGTGTCCTGGTGGAAGGGGCTGGGGAAGAACTTAAATTCGTCTCACAGGCAACCAGCTATCTCCCAGCTCGGTAGGCTTTTCACCACTACTAACAAGTCTACCCACCCTTTTGCAACAGGGATGGGTTGTGGCTCAGAGTAGCCGCTTGTGAGTAGCTCGCTTGGGTTTCGGGGTGACAGGCTTAAGTGCTCTTTGTCTGGGGAATGCTCGCTAGATCATAATGCAAGAGGTACAAGGGTTTATCTTTGCTGTATGGTGCTTGGAGTTAGTCATTGCTATTTCATCTTTCCCTTGCGGTACTTTCACTATGGCGCCCTGGTTATGCTTTTTTATCTCCTATACTAGGCTTGGGGAAATGTTTTATTTGGGTGGGGTGGTGGGTTTGTTGATTTTGGTTGGTGGGGCTAGGGTAGGCTTCAAGGCGGTCTGGTAGCTCAGACATCTTTCAGGTGTAAGCTGAATGCTTTGGGTTGTAGCTACGTCTTGAGTGTGCTAAGTGCACCTTCCGGTACACTTACCTTGTTACGACTTACCTCATCTTTGGCGGTTTGTGGTATTTTAGTTAGTGTGGTTGGAGCTTGTGAGGAGGGTGACGGGCGGTGTGTACGTGCCCTAGGACCAGTTTAAAGAGGGCTTGATTGTCCTTCTTTACTTCTAAATCCGCCTTCGTGGGGTAGGGTTTCATACCCCCCTTCGTAGGGTTGTTCTATCTTAGAAAATGTAGCCCATTGCTTCCACTTCGTTGGCTATACCTTGACCTGTCTTGTTAGCGGCTGGGTGGGCTTTTGAGCCCACTGTTGTGCTCTCATGGAGGTGGGCTGGCGACGGCGGTATGTAGGCTGTTTTGGCTAGAAGTGGTCGGGTGTATCGTGGGTTATCGATTATAGAACAGGCTCCTCTAGGTGGGTTTAGGGCACCGCCAAGTCCTTAGAGTTTTAAGCGTTTGTGCTCGTAGTTCTCAGGCGGATGCTTGGGTAGGGTTGGCATCGTGATTTAGGGCTAGGCATAGTGGGGTATCTAATCCCAGTTTGTGTCCTAGCTTTAGTGGGGTGGGGTGGGTCGTCGGGGCTAAGGCTAGTTTTGGATTGGGCTTCGGGAGACCTTGGGCTTGTGACGGCTTGGGTTTGGGTTTGGCCTTAGTTGTGTGCGATAGTCTGGGGCCACTCTTTACGCCGGGGGCAGTTAATTTGGGCCTCTTGTGTAACCGCGGTGGCTGGCACAAGATTTACCAGCCCTGGGGTTTGTCCTGGCTAAGTCAGGCTTGCGCCTATGGCTTAATGTTGGCTACTGCTGCGTGCCCGTGGGGGTGTGGCTGAGCTTGGTGTCTTGGGCTACGGAGGAGGGGCGAGCCTGATACCTGCTCCTTTTGTCTTGGTAAGGGGTAAGGGCTTGTTGCACTGGGGTGCGGATACTTGCATGTATGCGTCGGACGACAATTAACTGTAAGGTTAGGACTAAGTCTTTTGTCTCTGGGGGTTGATGCCCATCTTGGCGGCTTCAGTGCCATGCTTTGAGTTAAGCTACAGGGAC